TCTCCTCTTCTAGCTAAACTATAAAAAAAGAACTCTGTCCTTTTTTTTTATTCTTTTTTTTCAATAAAAATAAAATTAAATTTAATAATTTAATTTACCTAATTTGGATATTTGTAAACAGAATAAAAAACCTATTCTATTTACAAATGTATTTTCCAAAATTTTTAATTTTCAATAATAATAATGAGACTTATTAGAATTAAGCTAGAATTTGAGACCAAGTTTTATGTCAATTTCAAAAAACCTCCGTTTTTCGCAACACTCCTTAAAAAAAGTTTCCATTAAACTAAAAGAATAAGGGGAAGGAAGAAAGCGAATCGATGTACTAATTCCCCATCCTCAAATTAGTCCTTCCCAAGGATTGTTGTCTCAATGAATAATTGTAGGAGTTAAATCTTGATAGAAAAAAAAAAAAAAACTACGAAAAAAAATCCAGAATTTTCTTAGTTATAGGATTAAACAAAAGGATTCGCAAATAAAAGCGCTAATGCTACAACCAGGCCATAAATTGTTAAAGCTTCCATAAAAGCCAAACTAAGCAATAAAGTACCTCGTATTTTTCCTTCTGCCTCAGGTTGTCTCGCGATACCTTCGACAGCTTGACCCGCAGCTGTACCTTGACCAACTCCAGGTCCAATAGAAGCAAGCCCAACAGCCAACCCAGCAGCAATAACCGAAGCAGCAGAAATCAGTGGATTCATGATAAGTTCCTCACACCAAAATAAAGAAATAGTTAATGATACAATCATCCGATGACTTAGGACTTAATTAAGTCATCGCTAAGATTCATCCAGCCAAAAAAACCAAAAACTTAAATTGAAATAATATAATAATATTATTGAATCAAAGAATTACTTTGATATTAGTTCCTATCCACGGGATTTTTTAAAATTCATACTATATATATATATATACGACTTTTTTATGCCATTTATTTTTTGTGAACCATTCTTTGAATTCTTCATTCTTTTTTTTATCACTTTTTTCAGCCAATTCACAGATAAAAAGGAAGAACTTCTAATCGAATCCCTATCTAAATCGAAATTCACAAAAGTAGTGGGACAGATTATATAGATCTTTAAATCATATATACCTAGTCAATATCAAATATCACATATACAAGTGTTTCTTACATAACGTAAACTAACTATTATATAATTGGGCTAACCTAAAAACGAATAAAAAATAGTTAATGATGACCCTCCAGAGATTCACCTATATAAGCCGCAGCTAAAGTGGCAAAAATGAGAGCTTGAATCCCGCTTGTAAATAATCCAAGAAACATAACAGGTATAGGAACCACTAAAGGTACTAAAGAAACAAGAACAACAACTACTAATTCATCGGCTAATATATTTCCGAAAAGTCGAAAACTAAGTGATAGGGGTTTTGTAAAATCTTCTAAGATGTTAATGGGTAAAAGAATTGGGGTTGGTTGAATGTATTTACTGAAATACCCTAATCCTTTTTTGCTAAGACCCGCATAAAAATAGGCTACTGATGTGAGTAAAGCTAAAGCAACCGTCGTATTTATATCATTCGTTGGTGCTGCTAACTCCCCTTGAGGTAACTGGATAATTTTCCACGGTAAAAGGGCTCCTGACCAGTTAGAAACAAAAATAAATAAAAACAGGGTTCCAATAAAGGGAACCCAGGGACCATATTCTTCTCCAATCTGGGTTTGACTCACGTCTCGAATGAATTCAAGGACAAATTCAAAGAAATTTTGGCCGTCAGTTGGAATGGTTTGGGGATTGCGAACCGCTATAACTGCGGAACCTAATAAGATAGCAATTACAACCCAAGAAGTAATAAGGACTTGGGCATGGACTTGGAAACCCCCTATTTGCCAATAGAAATGTTGGCCTACTTCGACACCAGATATCTCATATAACCCTTCTTTTATTAGTGTGTTGATGGAACATGATAAAACATTCATATTGCCCTCTGACAGAAATAAGAACTTTAAATTATTTTGATTCAAGATCCCCTTTTTTACTTAATTTACTTTAATTTTAGTTTTGGATACCAACTAAACTAATCACACAATATCCCCAGTTTTTTATCTCTTTTTCTTTTGTATGATTCAGTAGTAGTAACCGATTTGATAAATCGAAATACAGGGAGCCCCTCCCTCAAAAAAATTTTTGATTTATTTATCTTATTATTAATCAAGAATTTTGTATATAGCTAGAACGACCCTCACAAATTGCGAATACTAATTTGTTAAGAATGAATCGAATTGAAGCTATAGCGTCATCATTTGCTGGAATAGAAATATCCACGAGATCGGGATTACAATTTGTATCGATTAAAGAAATGGTTGGAATTCCCAAAGTGATACATTCTCTAAGAGCCGTATATTCTTCTTGCTGATCGACGATGATTACAATATCAGGCAATCCCGTCATATATTTAATCCCGCCTAGATATGTTTCCAAGCGAGATAATTGTCTCTTCAACACAGCTGCATCCCTTTTCGGAAGACCATTGAATCCCT